GTTACTGTAGCTTATTATTCAAAGCATGGCACTGAAGCTGCCAAGATGGGTATTTAGTTCCCCCAGAAACACAAAGATTTGGTCCTAGTCTTACTGTTATTTCTTGCCGAACTTACACATGCAAGCATCAACACCCCCGTGAAAATGCCCTAATACTCTACCAAAGAAAATAAGGAGCAGGTATCAGGCCCACCATAGTAGCCCAAAACACCTAGCAACGCCACATCCCCACGGAAACTCAGCAGTGACAAACATTAATACATAAGCGAAAGCTTGAATTATTTACAGCAAATAAGGGCCGGTTAATCATTGTGCCAGCCACCGCGGTTATACAAGAAGCCCAAAATAACAGAATAACACGGCGTAAAACGTGGTTAAAAAATTAACATAAGACTTTAAGGTAAACCTTATATTCTTCTGTCATAAGTTTAAATATATCTAACACCAATATGAAAATAACCTTAATACAACCGGCTAATTTGAACCCACGATAGCTAAGATACAAACTGGGATTAGATACCCCACTATGCTCAGCCCTAAACCCAGATTCTACACCCTACATAAAGAATCCGCCAGAGAACTACAAACCAAATGTTTAAAACTCAAAGGACTTGGCGGTGCTTCAAACCCACCTAGAGGAGCCTGTTCTATAATCGATAATCCACGATTCACCTCACCATCCCTAGCCCACAGCCTATATACCTCCGTCTACAGCTTACCCTATGAAGGAAATTAAAAGTAAGCATAACAGTTAACACAACTAACAAGTCAGGTCAAGGTGTAGCCAACTGAGATGGAAGAAATGGGCTACATTTTCTATACTAGAATTACTTAACGGAAGGAGCCCTGAAAATATTACTCCAAAAGCAGGATTTAGCAGTAATATGAGAACAGAGAGCTCATATTAACCAGGACCTGAAGCGCGCACACACCGCCCGTCACCCTCCTCAAAAAACAACCACCCATAAATAAACCAAATACCAAAAGAATAAAGATGAGGCAAGTCGTAACATGGTAAGTATACCGGAAGGTGTACTTGGTACATCAAGACATAGCTTAAATTCAAAAGCATTCAACTTACACTTGAAAAATGCCTAATAGACTAAATAGGCTGTCCTGAGCAAAAAGCCTAGCCCAAACAACTAACAACTCTAACCTAAAAACAACAATACACAACCGTACAAACCTTAAAACATTCGCACTAGTCCCAGTATAGGAGATAGAAAAGACTATTGGAGCTATAAAAACAGTACCGCAAGGGAAATCTGAAAAACATGAAATATCACCTAAGCAACAAAAAAGCAAAGATTTAACCTTGTACCTTTTGCATAATGATTTAGCCAGTACATTCAAGCAAAGAGGACTAAAGTATGAAACCCCGAAACCAAGTGAGCTACTTATAGGCAACCAAAATTAAGGTTACTAACCGTCTCTGTGGCAAAAGAGTGGAAAGACCAATAAGTAGAGGTGAAAAGCCTAACGAACTTAGTGATAGCTGGTTGCTCAGAAAAAGAATAACAGTTCTACCTTAAACTATCCAACAAACAACACAAAGTCCCTATAACATGAGAAATTTAAGAGATAATCAGCAGGGGTACAGCCCTACTGAACAAGGAAACAACCAAATAATGGAGATAAAAATTTTAAACTATAAACCAGTAGGCCTTAAAGCAGCCACCATTAAATAAAGCGTTAAAGCTAAATCAAAAATAAATATACACAAAAACTTGTAATCCCGAACCAAACTGAGCCATTCTACCACAATAGAAGAATTAATGCTAAAATGAGTAACAAGAATAAGAAAAATCTCTAAAGCACTAGCTTAAATCTGTTCAGACAACCTACTGATTATTAACAACTAAATAAATAAAATAACAAACTAAACTTTAAACCTATAGACCATACTGTTAACCCAACACAGGAGTGCACACAAGAAAGATTAAAATTTGTAAAAGGAACTAGGCAAACAAGAACCCGACTGTTTACCAAAAACATAGCCCCTAGCTCTACAAGTATTAGGGGTGATGCCTGCCCAGTGACATTGYTTRACGGCCGCGGTATCCTGACCGTGCGAAGGTAGCATAATCACTCGTCTTTTAAATAAAGACTAGAATGAATGGCTAAACGAGGCTCTACCTGTCTCTTACAAACTATCAGTGAAATTGATATCCTCGTGCAAAAGCGAGAATAACACCATAAGACGAGAAGACCCTGTGGAACTTTAAGTATAAATCAACTACTAAATTACAACACCAATTCTACTGAAACACTACACGCAGTTACTTGACCTTACTTTCGGTTGGGGTGACCTTGGAGAACAACAAAACCTCCAAAAAATATATACCAAGACTTACAAACCAAAGTGCCAAAGGCAAAACGATCCAATATATTTGATCAATGAACCAAGCTACCCCAGGGATAACAGCGCAATCCCCTCTTAGAGTCCATATCAACGATGGGGGTTTACGACCTCGATGTTGGATCAGGACATCCTAATGGTGCAGCCGCTATTAAGGGTTCGTTTGTTCAACGATTAATAGTCCTACGTGATCTGAGTTCAGACCGGAGTAATCCAGGTCGGTTTCTATCTATGATTGCAGATTTTCCAGTACGAAAGGATCGAAAACATGCAGCCCATATAAAATATATGCTGCATTTTACACTAGTGAATACAACTCAACTAAGTACAAAGGCAATCACTTTTAAACCTTAAATAAAGGTATTACGGTAGCAAAGTTGGTAATTAATGCAGAAGGCCTAAACCCTTTAACCAGAGGTTCAACTCCTCTCCATAATAATATGGTTTCACTACAAAACCTACTACCACCACTAATATACATAATTCCAATTCTAATCTCAGTGGCCTTCTTCACACTCACCGAACGAAAAGTACTTGGATACATACAACTACGAAAAGGGCCAAACTTAGTGGGACCATACGGGATTTTACAACCATTAGCTGACGGAGTTAAATTATTTACCAAAGAACCAATTTTTCCAATTAATTCCTCCTCTAAATTATTTACCATGGCCCCAATATTAGCTCTAATACTAGCCCTACTAATCTGACTACCACTTCCTCTCCCACTATCACTAGCCGACCTAAACCTAGGACTACTATTCTTAATTTCAATATCAAGCTTTATAGTCTATTCAATCCTATGGTCCGGATGAGCATCAAATTCTAAATATGCCCTAATAGGAGCACTACGAGCAGTAGCCCAAACTATCTCTTATGAAGTAACTCTAGGTATTATTCTACTATCACTAATCCTATTTACAGGAAGTTTTAACATACAAACATTCATCACCACCCAAGAACCAATATATCTCACCCTATCATCATGACCACTAATAATAATATGATACATCTCTACCCTAGCAGAAACTAACCGAGCACCATTTGACCTAACCGAAGGAGAATCAGAACTAGTGTCAGGGTACAACGTGGAATATTCTGCAGGCCCATTCGCCCTATTCTTTCTAGCGGAATATACCAACATTTTAATAATAAACACCTTAACAGCCATTCTATTCTTTAACCCAAGCACACCAAACACACCAGAACTTTTCTCACTATCACTAATATTAAAAACAATAATACTATCCATAGGATTCCTATGAACCCGAGCCTCATACCCACGATTCCGATATGACCAACTTATACACCTACTATGAAAAAACTTCCTACCAATTACTCTCGCTATATGTGCTTGACACATGTCAATACCAATCTCAACCTCCAGTCTACCACCAATACTATAGGACACGTGCCCGAAAACACAAGGACCACCTTGATAGGGTGGAAAATAGAGGCTAAAATCCTCTCGTCTCCTTAGAAAAACAGGGATTGAACCTGCCCCTAAGAGATCAAAACTCTTCATACTTCCAATATACTATCTTCTAGTAAAGTCAGCTAACAAAGCTATTGGGCCCATACCCCGACAATGTTGGTTTAAACCCTTCCTATACTAATGAATCCCCTAGCAAAGGGGCTTATCACAGTAAGCCTAATCTTAGGTCCACTACTCACAGTATCAAGCAACCATTGAATTCTAGCATGATGCGGTCTGGAAATCAGCACCCTTTCTATTATTCCATTAATTGCACAACAACACCACCCCCGAGCAACCGAAGCTTCCACTAAATACTTTTTGACACAGGCAGCAGCTTCAACCCTAGTACTATTCGCAAGCATGCTAAATGCTTGAGACTTAGGCCAATGAGATACAACACTAATATATAACAACACCTCATGTATGCTCCTTACAGTGGCGCTAGCTATAAAATTAGGACTAGCCCCGTTCCATCTTTGATTACCAGAAGTTCTACAAGGAACTACCACAATAACAGCCCTACTTCTAGTCACCTGACAAAAACTAGCCCCACTAAGCCTACTAGTTATTACACATCAACATTTAAACTCACAAATACTATTACTCATAGGACTACTATCTACCCTAATTGGGGGGTGGGGGGGGTTAAACCAAACACAACTACGAAAGATCATAGCATTTTCATCAATTGCCCACCTAGGATGAATATCCGCTATTCTCACCATATCCCCAAAACTTATACTCTTAACATTCTACCTTTACCTCATCATAACTGCAACCACATTCCTAATAATTGAACAACTAAAAACAAACAAAATAACTACAATTATAACATCATGAACAAAAACCCCCTCATTAAACGCACTAATAATACTCACTCTTATATCACTAGCAGGACTACCACCCCTAACTGGATTTTCACCAAAATGACTAATCTTACAGGAACTAATTAAACAACACATAATTACCCTAGCCACCCTAATATCCTTAATCTCCCTTCTTAGCCTATTTTTTTACTTACGAATCTCATACTATACAACAATTACTATACCACCAAACTCCCACAATTACACCCAACAGTGACGACACAAAACACCCAACGTAAAACCCCATTTAGCCCTAATTACATCTCTATCAACATCTATTCTCCCAACTACACCAATACTACTTTCCTTCATTTAGAAAAGAAACTTAGGATAATATCTAAACCAGGAGCCTTCAAAGCCCCAAATAAGAGTTATAGCCTCTTAGTTTCTGACTTAAGGTTTATAAGACTTTATCCTATATCAACTGAATGCAACTCAATCACTTTAATTAAGCTAAAACCTTTGTAGATAAGTGGGCCTCGATCCCACAACATTTTAGTTAACAGCTAAAAACCTAAACCAACAGGACTTTATCTACCACATGACTACAACTTAAGCCCTGATACCATTACTAAAGTATATCTTCAGATTTGCAATCTAACATGAACTTCACCACAGGACTCTGATAAGAAGGGGAATTTAACCCCCGTAAAAAGGTCTACAGCCTAACGCTAAACACTCAGCCATCTTACCCATGATATTAAACCGCTGGTTATTCTCTACTAACCATAAAGACATTGGAACCCTATACTTAATTTTTGGTGCCTGAGCAGGAATAATCGGAACAGCCCTTAGCCTGTTAATCCGAACAGAACTAAGCCAACCAGGCCCCCTAATAGGAGATGATCAGGTATACAACGTCATCGTCACCGCCCATGCTTTCATCATAATCTTTTTCATAGTAATACCCATTATAATTGGAGGGTTCGGAAACTGATTAGTCCCAATAATAATCGGAGCACCAGACATAGCCTTCCCCCGAATAAATAACATAAGCTTTTGACTACTACCCCCATCACTGCTCCTACTACTAGCATCATCAGGAATCGAAGCTGGGGCCGGAACAGGATGAACTGTATACCCCCCACTAGCCGGAAATATAGCCCATGCCGGAGCCTCAGTAGACCTAACCATCTTCTCACTACACCTAGCCGGAGCATCATCCATCCTTGGAGCAATTAACTTCATTACCACCGCCATTAACATAAAAACTCCATCAATATCACAGTACCAAACACCCCTATTCGTCTGATCAGTCCTAATTACAGCAGTTCTACTACTACTATCCCTACCAGTACTAGCTGCAGGTATTACAATACTTTTAACTGACCGAAACTTAAACACAACCTTCTTTGACCCATCAGGAGGCGGAGACCCAATTCTATATCAACACCTATTCTGGTTCTTTGGCCACCCAGAAGTGTATATCCTAATCCTCCCTGGTTTTGGAATAATCTCACATGTAGTAGCCTACTACACCGGCAAAAAAGAACCATTTGGATACATAGGGATAGTATGAGCAATAATATCCATTGGATTCTTAGGATTCATTGTATGAGCCCATCACATATTTACAGTAGGAATAGACGTAGACACTCGAGCCTATTTTACATCAGCTACAATAATCATTGCTATCCCAACAGGAGTAAAAGTATTCAGCTGACTAGCAACCCTTCATGGAGGGGTAATCAAATGAGATGCCCCCATGTTATGAGCTCTAGGATTTATTTTCCTATTCACCATTGGTGGACTAACAGGAATTGTACTAGCCAACTCGTCATTAGACATTGTACTACATGACACATACTACGTAGTAGCACACTTCCACTACGTGCTATCAATAGGAGCCGTATTTGCCATTATAGCCGGATTCACACATTGATTCCCACTCTTTACAGGATACTCCTTAAACCAAACATGAGCAAAACTACAATTCGTAATCATATTCCTAGGCGTTAACATAACATTCTTCCCACAACACTTCCTAGGTTTAGCAGGCATACCACGACGCTACTCAGACTACCCAGATGCTTATACTATATGAAACTCAATCTCATCAATCGGATCTATAATCTCTCTAGCAGCAGTTATTATAATACTAGTCATCATCTGAGAGGCCCTATCATCAAAACGAAAAATTATATCAATTGAACCACCACTAATCAACGTAGAGTGACTAAACGGTTGCCCACCATCAAGCCACACATACGAAGAAGCCCCACATATATTATAACTAACCCAAGAAAGGAGGGAATCGAACCCCCTTTAATCAGTTTCAAGCCGACCACATATTTCAAACCATTATGTTTCTTTCTTAACAAACTACCAATATTAAAAGACGTTAGTAAATACATTACATAACCTTGTCAAGGTTAAATTATAGGATAATCCCTTTACGACTTAATGGCACACCCATCACAACTCGAATTCCAAGATGCAATATCACCAATCATAGAAGAACTACTACACTTTCATGACCACACCCTTATAATTGTATTTTTAATCAGCACATTAGTCCTATATATCATTTCCTCTATAATAATGACAAAACTAACTCACACCAGCACAATAGATGCCCAAGAAGTAGAAATAATCTGAACAATCTTACCAGCTATTGTTCTCATCACAATTGCCCTACCATCACTCCAAGTACTATACTTAACTGATGAAATTAACAACCCACACTTAACAATTAAAACCATAGGACACCAATGATATTGAACATACGAGTATACAGACTACGAAAACTTAGAGTTCGACTCATACATAATCCCAACACAAGAACTCCCTAATGGTTACCCACGGCTTCTTGAAGTTGACCATCGAATAATCGCCCCAATAGAAACCCCAATCCGAATATTAATTTCTGCAGAAGATGTACTACACTCATGAGCAGTCCCATCACTAGGAGTAAAAACAGATGCAGTACCAGGGCGGCTGAATCAAACCAACTTCATTATAATACAACCAGGCCTATTCTATGGGCAGTGTTCAGAAATCTGTGGGGCAAACCACAGTTTTATACCTATCGTTATTGAATCAACACCACTATCACAATTTGAAAATTGATCATCAATCCAATCACTACAGAAGCTAATAGAGGACAGCATTAGCCTTTTAAGCTAAAGAAAGAGACCAACCCACCTCCTTAGTGACTATGCCACAACTAAGCCCAGACCCATGATTAACAATTATATGTACTTCTTGATTAGTTTATATAATCATACAGCCCAAAATCAAATCTCACCTAACAATCAATAACACCACAAACAAACCAAAAAAGACCAAAAAACAAACCTGAACCTGACCATGAACCTAGCCCTATTCGACCAATTTTCAACCCCAATGATTATAGGAATCCCGTTAATCACACTCAGTCTATTAATACCAACAATGATAACCCCAGCTAAAGACAACCGATGACTCACTAACCGTTTAATAACAACTCAGTCCTGAATCATTAATACATTCACAAAACAACTAATACTACCAATTAACCAATCCGGCCACAATTGATCGATAGTATTAACACCCCTAATAATCCTACTAGTTATGTCCAATCTATTAGGACTGCTACCTTATACATTCACTCCAACCACCCAACTATCCATAAATCTAGGCCTAGCCATTCCAATATGACTAGCTACCTTACTCATTGGTATACGAAATCAACCAACAACATCATTAGCCCACCTACTACCAGAAGGGACACCTCTACCACTAATCCCACCCCTAATCGTAATTGAAACTATCAGCCTACTTATCCGACCTATCGCCCTAGGAGTTCGTATTACAGCAAATCTAACAGCAGGACACTTACTAATTCAACTAACCTCCACTGCTGTACTAGCTCTACTACCAACCATTACCACTCTATCACTAACAATCATAATCGTATTATTTATGCTTACAGTACTAGAACTAGCAGTGGCTATTATCCAAGCCATCGTATTTGTACTATTACTTAGCCTATACCTACAAGAAAACATCAAATAACTAAACAAATACACCCATACCACATAGTCAACCAAAGCCCATGACCACTAACAGGTGGAATAGCTGCATTTGCCATAACATCAGGACTAATCATATGATTTCACTACAACTCCTACATATTATTGATAATCGGACTATTAAATATAATTATAACCGTATTACAATGATGACGAGATGTAGTACGAGAAAGCACATTCCAAGGCCACCACACCCAACCAGTACAAAAAGGACTACGATATGGTATATTATTATTTATCACATCCGAAGTTTTCTTCTTCGCTGGATTCTTCTGAGCCTTTTACCATTCAAGCTTAGCCCCCACCCCAGAACTAGGGGGATACTGACCACCAACAGGAATTACACCACTTAACCCATTTGAGGTGCCACTACTAAACACAGCCGTCCTTCTAGCATCCGGAGTAACAATTACCTGAGCTCACCATAGTATAATGGAGTCAAACCGAAACCAAACAATTCAAGCCCTCTCCCTGACAATTCTACTAGGAATCTACTTCACAGCCCTACAAGCAACTGAATACTTCGAAACCACATTCACAATAGCTGATAGCGTCTATGGATCCACATTCTTTGTTGCCACAGGATTCCACGGATTACATGTAATTATTGGATCAACATTCCTAATAGTTTGCTTACTTCGACAAATAAAATACCATTTCACATCAAATCACCACTTCGGATTTGAAGCCGCAGCCTGATACTGACACTTCGTAGATGTAGTATGACTATTCCTTTTCATCTCAATTTATTGATGAGGATCATATCCGCCTAGTATACTAGTACAAGTGACTTCCAATCACTAAGATTTAGACATCAACTAAAGACGGATAATAAACATAACAACCATAATTACACTAACCTTAATCATACCCATACTCCTAATACTATTAAATAATTGATTAGCCATTATAAAACCAAATAACGAAAAATTATCACCATACGAATGCGGATTCGACCCACTAGAACCAGCCTGACTACCATTCTCCATCCGATTTTTCCTAGTAGCAATCTTATTCCTACTTTTCGATCTAGAAATCGCCCTACTTTTACCAATACCATGAGCTACTCAACTTTCTTCCCCAACCCTTTCCATGGCTTGAGCCCTAATTATTCTGATACTACTAACACTAGGACTAGCATACGAATGAACACAGGGTGGACTAGAATGAGCAGAGTGGGTGATTAGTCCAACCAAGACCACTAATTTCGACTTAGTAAATCATGACTATTAACATGATCACCCTATCACTGCCCTACACTTTAGTTACATCATAGCCTTCACCATTAGCATAATCGGATTCACATTACATCGAACCCACCTAATCTCAACCCTTCTATGCCTAGAGGGAATTATACTCTCCATATTCATCGCACTATCAATATGACCGCTACAATTACAAACACCATCACTAACACTAGCCCCTATACTTATATTAGCCTTCTCAGCCTGCGAAGCAGGTACAGGCCTCTCTTTACTGGCAACCTCATCACGAACCCACGGGTCAGACCTACTACAAAACATAAACCTCCTACAATGTTAAAAATCCTACTACCAACAATTCTACTAATACCAACATCCATAATATGCAATAAAAAACACCTATACGCTACATCAACTATTACCAGCTTCATGATTGCCCTACTAAGCTTACAATTAATAAAACCCCTATCAACAGCAACTCTGACATTATCCAACCCCTACCTAGGAACCGACCACATCTCCTCTCCACTTATTGCTCTATCATGCTGACTTACCCCACTAATAATCCTATCAAGCCAAAACCACTTATCAACCGAACCAACCATACGAAAACGAACATTCATTACCACAATTATCTTCCTACAAACATCACTAATAATTGCATTCTCCTCCACAGAATTAATCACATTTTATATTGCATTCGAAACCACTTTAATCCCAACGCTAATCATTATCACACGATGAGGAAATCAAGTACAACGATTAAATGCTGGAATCTACTTTCTATTCTACACCCTTATAGGATCAATACCCCTCCTAGTCGCCCTCCTATTTATACAATCCAACATTGGAACACTATCACTACCACTACTACAATTAAACATATCAAGTATACAAAATTCATGGGGCTATACAACATGATGATTTGCCATATTAACTGCCTTTATAATTAAAATACCACTTTACGGCTTACACTTATGATTACCAAAAGCACACGTAGAAGCTCCAATCGCAGGATCAATAATTCTAGCCGGAGTCCTACTAAAACTCGGAGGGTATGGCATCATCCGAGTATCACTAACCATAAACCCCCCAATAAAAAACCTATACTACCCATTCATAATATTAGCGCTATGGGGGATCATCATAACCAGCTTAATCTGTTTACGACAAACTGACCTAAAATCATTAATCGCATATTCATCAGTAAGCCACATAGGACTTGTAATCGCCGCAACACTCATTCAAACCCCATGAGCAATTACCGGTGCTACCACACTTATAATTGCCCACGGACTGTCATCATCCATACTATTCTGCTTAGCAAACACAAACTACGAACGAACTAACAGCCGAACCCTAATTATCACCCGTAATATACAAGTCTTACTACCACTAATGACCCTATGATGACTAACTGCCAGCCTAACCAATATAGCCCTACCACCAACCATTAACCTCATAGGAGAATTATCAGTCATTACTTCAATATTTAATTGATCAAATATTACTATCACAATTACAGGATTAGGCATTATCCTTTCAGCAACATACACACTATACATATTCTCAACCACACAACTAGGCGGGGAATTACCACCGAACATATTAACCATCCCACCAAATCAAACACGAGAACACCTAATCATGACACTACACACCCTACCAATAATACTTCTCATACTAAAACCACAACTAATCTCAGGCATCATATGTTAATATAGTTTCAAATCAAACATTAGACTGTGGATCTAAAAATAGAAGTTAAAACCTCCTTATGAACCGAGAAAGACAAACATAAGAACTGCTAACTCTTATAACTGAGACTAAAACCCCAGCTCTCTCACTTTTAAAGGATAGAAGAAATCCAATGGTTTTAGGCACCATAACCCTTGGTGCAACTCCAAGTAAAAGTTATGTGTATCCTACAACTAGCCAACCCAAAAACACTATATTTACTACAATTATTCATCCTTGCTCTCCCACTAGCCCTATCACTATCACCTACACTTAAAAAATGGGTATGAAGCCCAAAAAAAGCCATCACAATATCATTATATTTATCAATTCTACTACTAATCATAAAAATATACATAAATGACTTTACCGCATCCACCCTATTTAAACTAGACACACTAAATATTACACTCAATGTAAAATTCGACATATACTCCACTACATTCATGCCCATTGCCCTGTTCATCACACGAACCATTGCGGCGTACTCAGAATGATACATAGCCTCGGACAAACAACAAACAAAATTTATACAATACCTTCTAATCTTCCTCCTAGCAATACTCACTATTACCACAGCCAACAATCTATTCCTCCTATTAATTGGATGAGAAGGCGTAGGACTAATATCTTTTCTATTAATCACATGATGACGAGCGCGAATAAAAGCTAACGAATCCTCACTACAAGCTATCATTTATAACCGTATTGGCGATGTGGGTCTAATCATAAACATTTGCTGATTCACATTACTTATAGATACACTAGACCTACCAATAATTTACTCAACATCACACATAACCCCAACACTACCACTCCTAGGATTTATCCTATCAGCAATAGCAAAATCAGCTCAATTTGGAATACACCCGTGACTATTAGCAGCAATAGAAGGTCCAACACCAGTATCAGCACTACTACACTCCAGTACAATAGTTGTCGCAGGGGTCTACCTACTCATCCTAATACAACCCCTACTAATAAATAACCAAACAACCCTATCTATTTGCCTACTCCTTGGAGCTACCACCACACTATATGCAGCTACTCATGCCATCTCAAAAAATGACATTAAAGAAATTATTGCTTACTCAACATTAAGCCAACTGGGCCTAATAATAGTTACCGTAGGAATATGCCTCCCTGAACTAGCTTTTCTACACCTATGCTTACACGCATTCTTCAAATCCATGCTATTCCTATGTGCAGGTAATATTATTCACACCCTACACGGTGAACAAGACATCCGAAAAATAGGAGCGCTCCATAATACACTCCCTACTACATCATCATGCTTTACCATCGGAACGTTAGCCCTAACAGGGATACCATTTCTATCCGCATTCTACTCCAAAGACATTATCATTGAGCACACCATCACATCAAACATCAACTTCTTGTCTATAATCATAGTACTAGCAGCAACATCATTTACTACAGTGTACAGTATACGCATACTAACAATTGTATGAACAGGTCAACCACTACACAACCCAAGCCCACACTACGAAGAAAACCCAAAATGCACTAAACCAATCACCCAACTAGCAAAAGGAAGCATTACAGCAGGCCTACTCATAATAATCATATTAAACCCACTACAAACCCAACCAATAACTATACCAATAACCTACAAACTGACAACCATCATCATTATAATCACAAGTTTCTTATTTGCCACAAACCTAACACAAATAACACAACAAAAACCATCACGAGCTAACACAACAACAATAACGCACCGAATAATAACAAATATAACAATACTAAAAGCAGAAAAAGAATCAACACGCCTAATAGACCAAATATGATACACAAACTTAGGCCCAAACCTGCTAGCAAAACACCAAAAACCACCAATCATAATCACAACCTCACAAAAAGGACTAATCAAAGCCTATATATTCTCATTCATCTACCTACTAATACTAACACCTCTACTATTCTAACTAATTCATGATGGCAGATATCACMCCACAATTCAACCTAATAACACGAACAGTACCACGACTTAAACCACGAATTAAAACCAATACTACAAACAAAGTAAGCAACAATCCAACCCCAGCAACCAAAAATATAACACACCCCAAATAATAAAACAACGACAACCCACCAAAATCAACACGAACAACAGAAACCCCATCAAAGTCAGCTACCCCATCACCAACCTCAACCACCCCCCACCACAAATCAGACCCAATAAGCATTAAAACTACAACAAGAAAAATATAATTAAAAACATTAATAACTCCTTCTCAATTAGAAAAAGCAGCAGGAAAGGGCTCCAATACTAAAGTTGCCGAATAAGCAAAAATAACCAACATACCCCCCAAATAAATCAAAAACAACACTAAAGAAATAAAAGACCCACCCTTCCACACCAATACACCACACCCAAACACCGCCCCCATCAACAAACTTAAAATACCATAATAAGGAGAAATATTAGAAGCCACACCAATTATTCAAAACACTAAACCAAACCCTAACAAAAATGAAAAATAAATCATATATTCCAGCTCGGACTTACACCGAAACCAATGGCCTGAAAAGCCACCATTGTAATTCAACTACAAGAACCCAACTCCACACTACACCTAAACCAACCAAACAACTACGACACATACAAACCACAGGAACTACTACCATATAAACCATAAAAAACACAAACCCCGTACTAAAAATTATTAACAATACACTAATTGATTTACCAACCCCATCCAACATTTCATACCTTTGAAATTTCGGATCACTATTAGGAATATGCCTAGTCATCCAACTAATTACAGGCCTATTTCTATCAATGCACTACTCACCCGACATCTCCCTAGCATTCTCATCAATTTCCCACATTCACCGAGATGTTCAATACGGATGACTAATCCGAAACGTACATGCCAATGGAGCTTCACTATTCTTTATATGTACTTACCTACACATCGGACGAGGACTTTACTATGGATCTTACCTTTACAAAAAAACCTGAAATACAGGAGTAACACTTCTCCTACTAGTAATAGCCACTGCATTCGTGGGCTATGTACTACCATGAGGCCAAATATCATTCTGAGGAGCCACAGTGATCACTAACCTTCTCTCAGCCACCCCATACATCGGACCAACACTCGTACGATGAATCTGAGGTGGATTCTCAGTAGACAACGCCACCCTGACCCGATTCTTCACATTTCACTTCCTCATCCCTTTCATAATCCTAGGACTAACAATAGTACACCTACTTTTCCTCCACGAAACAGGATCAAACAACCCAACAGGCATAAACTCCAACTGCGACAAAATCTCATTCCACCCATACTTCTCATACAAGGACCTCCTAGGATTCACCCTAACAGCACTACTCCTACTTACCCTAGCCCTATTTCACCCGTACCTACTAGGAGACCCAGACAACTTTACACCCGCCAACCCACTAGTAACCCCACCACACATTAAACCAGAGTGATACTTCCTATTCGCCTACGCCATTCTACGATCAATCCCCAATAAACTTGGCGGAGTCACAGCACTATTATTATCAATCTTAATCCTACTTTTAATACCAACCTTACACCTATCAAAACAACGAACAGCTACATTCCGACCCATCACTCAAACAATACTATGACTATTAGCCACCGACCTATTAATCCTAACATGAATCGGTGGCCAACCCGTAGAAAACCCATTCATTACAATTGGCCAAATCGCCTCTTCATTGTACTTCACCCTAATCCTAATCATCTTACCCATAACAAGTATAGCCGAAAACAAAATACTAAACCAATATTCAAGTAGTTTAACCTAAAACCCTGGTCTTGTAAACCAGAAATGAAGCATCCAACCTTCCTCGAATATTCAAAAGGGAGAGACTCAAACTCTCATCCCCGGCCCCCAAAACCGGAATTTTCAAATTAAACCACCTATTGACCACAACTATGTAACAACACCAACAGCTCGGCCTACTAAAAATTCGGTACCCCCCCCACCCCCCATAGCCTTATAATACACTACGTGGTTAATTAGTACTTGCTATGTATAATCGTGCATAAATTTGTTTGCCCCTAGCATATCATTTGTATACTTCATTATGTATAATTGGACATGGATTATGGTAACAGTACATATATATTAATGGATCAGGACATAACATTAAAACACTATTTCCATCATGAATATGTAATCACGTATTATTKWTCGCATCTAGCTACTCTCGAGAAATCATCAACACTTGTGAACAGGATACTTAATGCAGATTTTCACGGACATAACAATGGATCGGCCATTCGTTCCTCTTTAAGAGGCCTTTGGTTGTTTTTTCAGGGACATAACTATCTAGCTGGCCATTCGTTCCTCTTTAAGAGGCCTTTGGTTAATGTGTTCTATACATTAGGTTAGTAACTAGACATCAGTTGGTTTTATAGGCATATAGTATTTTTATTTTCTTCTGTAATCTCAGACCCACATACCTGATAGCCTGCCGGGTTCTATTAGACTGGACTTACGTTCAGAGTATTCTTATCTAACATATATAATGACACGGTCTATATCAGTTAATGCTTGTAGCACATATATTTTAACAAATTAAAAAACAAATTATTTGTTATATACACACAAAAAACACACATTACATAAAATTATGCACCAAGTCCAGTGTCGAAGCAATAATTTTTTTATACACCAAATACTCTGCCATAATTATGATWTTTTTATACACCAAATACTCTGCCATAATTATGATAAAATTATGCACCAAGTCCAGTGTCGAAACAATAATTTTTTTATACACCAAATACTCTGCCATAATTATGATAAAATTATGCACCAAGTCCAGTGTCAAAGTAAAATCTTATAATTATTACACAACTA